ACTATCTATTCTATCATGCAATAACTTTTTTCTTCTCATTCAATATATTATGTCAATTGATGAGCATACTAATTAATACTAAATAAATAATAATACTAAATAAATAATAATACTAAATAAATAATAATACTAAATAAATAATAACTAATAACGAGTTAAAATAAAAGTAAAAAAAAGGGTGTTATGTTATAAGGCTCTTGTTCCAAACAAAATATCAAAAAAATGGAATAAATACAATTGAAAAAGAAAAGATCCAAATTACTAATATATATTAGTAATATATATTAGTAATTTTAGTAATGACCCTATATTATAAATTATAATATTTTTATTGAAAATATAAATGATTGAAAATAGGATTTCATTTAATTTAAAGAGAGTTTCATTTTTAATTTAGAAATGAAGTTCCATGTTATTTTGACATTCCTTTATTCAAGATACTTTATTCAAGAGTTGCTCGAGAAATCGGTTGAGTCAGAATCGTAGGATGAATAGATGTCAAAGAGGATAATTTTTTTTTGATTTCTGTCACTATTGTTTGTGCTGTCTATAATGAAATGAATAATGAATGATAAATGAAATCAAAAGCTTTCAATTCAATTGGGACTCATTTTGTCAATTGGTCTTTTTATTATCTTATATTTTTCAAGATAAGAAACTTAGGTAAGTGTTTCATAACTAAACATATGTATAAATAGAACGTATCCCATTTAGTTCCTTCATGCCTACTATAACTAGTTATTTCGGTTTTCTACTGGCGGCTTTAACTATAACCTCAGCTCTATTTATTGGTCTGAGCAAGATACGTCTTATTTGAAATTGATTGAATGAACAATTCATAAAAATGTTTTTGTGAGATATCCAGGTAGTCCATAGTTCCTTCCCATGTGAATTGTAATTCTTGATTATTGAGATTCGTGGGCGATTTGGATTACTATTTAGAGATAGATATTTCCCCCCCTTTTTTTTTACCTACCTTTTCAAAAAAAATAAAAAAATGATTGAAGTTTTACTATTTGGAATCGTGTTAGGCCTAATTCCTATTACTTTGGCTGGATTATTCGTAACTGCGTATTTGCAATACAGACGCGGCGATCAGTTGGACCTTTGATTAAGTAAGAGCTCATCTCTTTTTAAATAACATCTCTTTTTTTTATTGACCTCCTGCGGATTAAAGAAAGGAGGAGGTCAAATTAGGGTTGCTGCTCTAGTTAGTCAAGTTATTTACTTGTAATTCGACCCAAGAAGAACAGAAGCACGCTCTGTAGGATTTGAACCTACGACATCGGGTTTTGGAGACCCGCGTTCTACCGAACTGAACTAAGAGCGCTTTCTTTCTTATCCCAATATAAAGGGCTGTATGTAAATAAAAGAATTTTATTTGTAACCCCCACTTTGGATACATATAGTATCATAAAGCATTATGTTATGTATGTCTAATTTTTATTGATCTCAATGGATCCTTCATTACTGCACATGGGAGAAGTAATAGATAGGGATGACAGGATTTGAACCCGTGACATTTTGTACCCAAAACAAACGCGCTACCAAGCTGCGCTACATCCCTTTCAATTGGCCTATAGTGTCATTGTAGAGAATCCCCATCTTGTTTTCCACATCGTGATTTCTCCCATTGATATACAATTGCTCTTGTCATTTCTTTTTCGTCTTATATAACAATATAACATATAATAAAAGAAAAAAGAATCAAATCGATCAAATAGATATAATATAATTAACAATATAATATAATAAAAAATAGAAATATAAAAATCGGTAATGTTCAGAAAATAAAGTGAGTGGACACTTTTTTCTGTTGTAAAGAAAGTAAAATATCATCAACAACGACATGTGTATCTGATCATATATGTATTACAATAAAAAAGGAGGATTTTCAATGCGAGATTTAAAAACATATCTCTCCGTGGCACCTGTGTTAAGCACTCTATGGTTCGGGTCTTTAGCAGGCCTATTGATAGAGATTAATCGTTTATTCCCAGATGCGTTAACATTCCCCTTTTTTTCATTCTAGTTGGGGATGAAGAAGATTATAGATAGAAAAAATTATCTGTGACTAACCCTTTTTGTTTTGTTCTTTCTTTCAGTTTTTTAGGATAAAAAAGAAGGAAAGAGAAAGAATCAAAAAAGATTCATCCGCAACGAAACTCAGGTTCACGCTGAATTAATAGAGGGAGAACAAAAATGTAAAGTAAATAATAAAGGTCGCGGACAACAAACGCATACAGGATACTTAAATGAAATACTATAACTAATGGATAGTTAGAAATCATCGTATTACTTATATTCTCTATTGATTTGATTGCAATGAAATATTTAATAATTGAGTTTTGAGTCAGCAACTTCTTTTTTTCTTCTTCGTTTCGAAAATAGAAGAGTTGGGTGAATAAAAAAAAAGGGGGTTTATGGCCAAGGGTAAAAATGTCAGAGTAAAGGTTATTTTGGAATGTAACAGTTGTGTCCGAAACGATATTAATAAGGAATCGCGGGGCATTTCCAGATATATTACTCAAAAGAATCGACACAATACGCCTAGTCGATTGGAATTGAGAAAATTTTGTCCCTATTGTTACAAGCATACGATTCATGGGGAGATAAAGAAATAGATAAAATGTAACGCGTTTGTAACCCCTCCAAGGAACAGCAATAAATTACATAATAATAAAATATTAATATAAAAATTGAATAATAAATTATAAAAATAAAACAACCCAATCCTATTTCATCCTATTTTGGTAGGATCGCAAATGAAATTCGAATTAAGAAATACGATTTAAAAGATAAGGAATAAACCATGGATAAATCCAAGCGACTTTTTCTTAAATCCAAGCGATCTTTTCGTAGGCGTTTGCCCCCAATTGGATCGGGGGATCGAATTGATTATAGAAACATGAGTTTAATTAGTCGATTTATTAGTGAACAAGGAAAAATATTATCTAGACGAGTGAATAGATTGACTTTGAAACAACAACGATTAATTACTATTGCTATAAAGCAAGCTCGTATTTTATCTTTGTTACCCTTTCTTAATAACGAGAAACAATTTGAGAGAACTGAATCGACTCCTAGAACCACGGGTCCTCGAATTAGAAATAAATAGATAGGCTATTCCTCAATTGCAATTGAATCAAAATTTCAATATGAACCCCAACTCAGATTTATATTTTGTTCGAAAAATTGGAGAACCCCGATTGGATTGTCACATCATAAGAAAAAATGGCTTCTTTTTTTAATGTGTTGATTCATTTTTACTATATTTCTCTTATTTATATTAATTTCTACTCTACCTTCCCGGAGCTCATTCTCCGGGGCCCCACTTAAATCATTACGGTGGATTCCTTCTAATCTTCTTATTTAAGGATCTGATTGGAAATCATGTAAAGACAATTTGTATTTGATATGGCTATTTGTGCAAGTATTTTACGATTAAGAAGCAACTGTCTCTTATACAGATCATGTATGGATCTGCTATAACTATAGGATACCCCAATCTCACGAATTGCTGCATTTATCCGAGTAATCCACAAACGACGAAAATTTCTCTTTTGCCTGCCCCTATCCCGATGAGCAGAACTCAAGGCTCTCATTTTCTGTTGAATAGTATTTCGAGTAAGTCGTGAATGAGTCCCTCGAAAGGTTGATGCAAATAAACGAATTTTTATTCTACGTCTCCGAGCTATATACCCTCGTCTAATTCTGGTCATTGAATCAAATTAAACTTTGATGAATAACTAATTGATTTATTTTCTTTCAGTTATTCTTTTTCCCTTTCCTGGTCTATTAATAACAAAACGGATTCTTCCAATGTATAAAAAAAAATTCCAATGGCTTTTGCTACTATGACCTTCCCAACCACCATTTTTCCAGGCATTTAACCTCGAAATAAGAAATTGTATTGATACTAGGTATCAACAAAAAAAATACTAAATTGTAACTCAAGTTGAGTATAGTATAAAGTATCAATAAATAGTAAAGGTAAATGGATAAATAAATAGTGGGTTCCATCGTTTCTATGGCTACTTCTTAAACGGTGAGGTCCTCTCTATACACCGGAGCCCCTTCCACCATTAATCAATGTTATTAGTAACTTGTACAGTTCACATTCTTTGACTCTACCCATGAATTGTACAGTAATAAGTCTTTTCACAATGAGATCTACCCATACAGTAACGGTATTTAATTACAAAGGTTGGCTAGGTAGCTGACCCTGTATAGTCCGTTCTTGCAAGAGTAGGAGCCTAATTCTTTTGCTTCTTAAATATGATTTCCCCCGCTTAATGGATAACCATTTGCTACCACTGGGGAATTGCTTTTCATCTCCAATTGAGGTGATTGGATTTGCACCAATAGAAACCATAAATTTGATACGCAATGGAGGTTTTTTTCTATATTGATTGGAATTCTTCTATCCTATTCATTGGTACTGGTCATTGATACTGGAAAAAATTGTACTTTATTTTGTTCCGGCTCATGATCTGAACGGGTCGCACATACACCCGAGTACATGTTCCTCGACGCTGAGGACATCCCCGAAGAGCGGGGGATTTTGTTACATTTTTTATTGGCTGTCTTGTGTTTCTAATAAGTTGTTTAATAGTTGGCATACTTAATGGTATAGAAAATGGGCTGGTTTAGATCAATCCTAACCAGATGATTATGAATTCTTTCTATTTTCTTTTTTTTTTTTTTACTTTACGCAGATAAAATATTCAATTTAGATTCATCCAAATTATGGTTCGAAATGGATGGAATCGCAGATTTACGTGAAATCCCCGGCATTTTCGATCGCTACCAGATCAACAATTCCATGAGCTTGGGCTTCTGTTGCTGACATAAAAACGTCCCTTTCCATGTCTTCGGATACAACCCATAAGGGGTTACCCGTTCTTTGTACATAAACCCTTGTGAGGGTTTCGCGTAGTTTCAGAAGTTCTTCCGCTTCTAGGACAAATTCTCCTGTTTGTGCCTCATAAAAAGAACTCGCAGGTTGATGGATCATTACCCTGATGATATAACATAATGAATGTTTCCGCGATCTCGTACGATTGATTGGACTAGGCAAAAAGATTAAAGAATAACAAGAAAAAATAAGTATATATATATAATTGAACAACCGTACAGGCATTTTTTGTGCATTGCATACGGCTCCACAATGGACTTTTTACGTTCGTTGAGCAAAAAACGAAATAGGATCCATCAGACCCAAATCGTTAAGTGATCCATTTACCACCCTTCTTTTCGTGGGAGTTCAAAAATACTATGATGGTTCCGTTGCTTTCTATATTTATGATTTATCTCATATGTGATTCAGCAATCCCAAAGTTTCTTTTTGATCCGATCAAATAAAAATAAAAAAAGTAAAAAAAAAATGATCTTGTTTTTTTTTTTTCATTCGAGTATTCTTTCATATTTCATAACATAAATATTGGAAAGAGGCTTCTGGCGTGAAAAATAAAAGTTTGTGACGCTGAAATGAAGCCCGGATAGATAAGATCAAATCATAAATACCCTTTGTCGTCTCATATTACTCGCCCGATATATAATCCCATGTTCTGAAAAAACAATAATGGTTTGTTCATATCGAACTCGAAGTGCCATGCTATTATTACTTAAATATTATCTTACAAATTCTTATTTATATTAAAATATTAAATATGGCGAAGGCATAGTTTTCTTTTTTCTTTCAAACAAAAAACTCATTGGCGCCAAGCGTGAGGGAATGCTATACGTTTCGTAATTTCTCCTCCGACCAGGATGAAAGATCCCATTGAAGCGGCTAATCCCATGCATATTGTATGCACATCTGGTGGCACAAATTGCATAGTATCATAAATTGCGACTCCGGGTATTACCCACCCGCCGGGGGAGTTTATAAACAAATAAAGATCTCTGGTCTCATCCTCTATACTGAGATATACCATCAGGCCAATAAGTTGGTTTGAGATCTCGCTATCAACTTCTTGACCTAAAAAAAGTAATCTTTCTCGATGAAGTCGGTTGATTAGGACAAAATTTTATCCCTTAGGAACCGTACACGCGCCTTTGGATGCATACGGTTCAAAAAAAAAGAATCAATGTATTGTATTGATTCTACCCTCCTTTACTTTTTTTTATAGTAGGACTTTTCTACCTCCTAATGAAGGGGCTTTTTCTTCGATTTTTTTTTAAGAAAGATTTTTTTTGCTCGAATCTCTGTAAAAAATAAAAGAATCCACTAAACTTATCGAATTAACCTCTCATTGATGTATTGTTTCATCGAAATCGAATCCAAATTACGATGTAATTTTCTTGTTCCTGAATGGGCCTCCTCAATTATTTTAGGTTTATGTTCTACTCCGGGTAAATATCTGCCCGATTTCAATTTGCACATATAGGACAAATGCTCCCAATACCACTTTTACTTTTTTCAATTCATTTCGTGCCTTTCTTACAACAAATACGCGATGTAGTCAAAATATTATTTCATTGATTGGCAGTTTGAGATCGCCCATATGCTATCAAGTAATCACTTATGATACAAGTGGTAATCATACATATATTACCAATTGGGTATTTTCTGAACGGAGCCTGGATACTTCATTTTATTGGATTGGTCCAACCAAGCCAACCATAAATTTTGATAATTGATAATATTAATATTGATTTCGACCCCCTCAAAAATGGATCTAATTGCATTTCACGCTCCAAATTATTGATGGTTCAAACAATCTTTTTTGGGCGAAACAGAGGGTATCTCGATCGGGGGAGAGAACGGGGAAATCCCATATGACCCAATATGTCTGACAAGTCGCACTATACGTCAACCCAAATTGCATCTTCCTCTCCAGGACTCCGAAAAGGTACTTTTGGAACACCAATAGGCATCAACTGAAAGAAAGGGGGTTAAGTACTATATTTTACTTTGATGTGGAAACGTAATATTTTTATCCCTGGATATTACCAAATAGTAAGACGAAATTAATAAGGGAAAATTATTACAAATGGGTCGGGCTCTTCGAATGATGAACAAGTATCTACGTATTCGCTCATAGAAAATGGGACCAATCCCCCATTGCGTATTGGTACTTATCGGGTATAGAATAGATCTGCTTATCTTTGTTCCTATGAACAGAATTGTTCCATTATTCCCAACGAAAGAAATGGAATTCAATATTCAATAATATGAACCCTTGTTCCAAAATAATCCACTGAAAGGGAGAGGTCCATAGCATAGTCTTTTCCAATGCGATAAAGTTACATAGTGTCTATTTTTCTTTGATAAAGGGGTATTTCCATGGGTTTGCCTTGGTATCGTGTTCATACCGTCGTATTGAATGATCCCGGTCGGTTGATTTCTGTACATATAATGCATACAGCTCTCGTTGCTGGTTGGGCCGGTTCAATGGCTCTATACGAATTAGCCGTTTTTGATCCCTCTGACCCCGTTCTTGATCCAATGTGGAGACAGGGTATGTTCGTTATACCCTTCATGACTCGTTTAGGAATAACCAATTCGTGGGGCGGCTGGAGTATCACAGGAGGGACTATAACGAATCCGGGTATTTGGAGTTACGAGGGTGTGGCCGGGGCACATATTGTGTTTTCTGGTTTGTGCTTCTTGGCGGCTATCTGGCATTGGGTATATTGGGATCTAGAAATATTCTGTGATGAACGTACAGGAAAACCTTCTTTGGATTTGCCCAAGATCTTTGGAATTCATTTATTTCTTTCAGGATTAGCTTGCTTTGGGTTTGGTGCATTTCATGTAACAGGCTTGTATGGTCCTGGAATATGGGTATCTGATCCTTATGGACTAACCGGAAAAGTCCAATCTGTAAATCCTGCGTGGGGGGTAGAGGGTTTTGATCCTTTTGTTCCGGGAGGAATAGCCTCTCATCATATTGCAGCAGGTACATTGGGCATATTAGCGGGCCTATTCCATCTTAGTGTCCGCCCCCCCCAACGCCTATACAAAGGATTACGTATGGGTAATATTGAAACTGTCCTTTCCAGTAGTATCGCTGCTGTCTTTTTTGCAGCTTTTGTTGTTGCTGGAACGATGTGGTATGGCTCCGCAACTACCCCAATCGAATTATTTGGTCCCACTCGTTATCAATGGGATCAAGGATACTTCCAGCAAGAAATATATCGAAGGGTTGGTGCCGGACTAGATGAAAATCAGAGTTTATCAGAAGCTTGGTCTAAAATTCCAGAAAAATTAGCTTTTTATGATTACATTGGCAATAATCCAGCAAAAGGAGGTTTATTTAGAGCGGGCTCGATGGACAATGGGGATGGAATAGCGGTTGGATGGTTAGGACATCCTATCTTTAGAGATAAAGAAGGGCGTGAGCTTTTTGTACGCCGTATGCCTACTTTTTTTGAAACATTTCCAGTAGTTTTGGTAGACGGAGACGGAATTGTAAGAGCCGATGTTCCCTTTAGAAGGGCGGAATCTAAGTATAGTGTCGAACAAGTAGGAGTAACTGTTGAGTTCTATGGCGGCGAACTCGATGGAGTCAGTTATAGTGATCCTGCTACTGTGAAAAAATATGCTAGACGTGCTCAATTGGGTGAAATTTTTGAATTAGATCGTGCTACTTTGAAATCGGATGGTGTTTTTCGTAGCAGCCCAAGGGGTTGGTTCACTTTTGGACATGCTTCGTTTGCTTTGCTCTTCTTTTTCGGACACATTTGGCATGGTGCTAGAACCTTGTTCAGAGATGTTTTTGCTGGTATTGACCCAGATTTGGATGCTCAAGTGGAATTTGGAGCATTCCAAAAACTTGGAGATCCAACTACAAGGAGACAAGTCGTCTGATACAATACTGCTCTTGTATCTTTTGCCTCTATTATATTTTTATTATTTAACTTTGACATAGAGTACCAGAGAAATGTTGATTTGAATCACCGCCCTTTCTTTGACTTTTGACTCTTGTCCTTTCTTAATCTGGGAGATGATCCCAAATGAACAGGTGTGGAAGCTATAATTGTAAACCACGATCAATTTATGGAAGCATTGGTTTATACATTCCTCTTAGTCTCGACTCTAGGAATAATTTTTTTCGCTATATTTTTTCGAGAGCCGCCTAAGGTTCCGACTAAAAAGGCGAAATGATTTTTCATTATCTTACATTATCTTTATCTAAATGGAAGTAAAGTAATGAGCCTCCCATATTGGGAGGCTCATTACTTTACTTCCATTTAGTCCCCGTGTTCCTCGAATGGATCTCGTAGTTGTTGAGAGGGTTGCCCAAAAGCGGTATATAAGGCGTACCCGGTAAAACTTACAAGTAAACCAGATATAAAGATGGCAACTAAGGTTGCTGTTTCCATTATTATCAAATTTCAAAACTATAACGGATCTATGATAAGATCCTTTATTTACAACGGAATAGTATACAAAGTCAACCGATCTCAACCAATGCAATAGGATTTATGGCTACACAAACCGTTGAGGATAGTTCTAGATCTGGTCCAAGACGAACTAATGCAGGGAGTTTATTGAAACCATTGAATTCAGAATACGGGAAAGTGGCTCCTGGGTGGGGAACTACCCCTTTGATGGGGGTCGCAATGGCTCTATTTGCGGTATTCCTGTCTATTATTTTGGAGATTTATAATTCTTCCGTTTTACTAGATGGAATTTCAATGAATTAGGTCCATAAAAATCATGAAGTCCTGGCTTTTCAATCCAAAATGAATTACTTAGGACTCTCATTTCTAGTCTATTCTGGCAGTTCGACCGTGAAATTCTTTTGTTTCTGTATTTCCGGAATATGAGTGTGTGACTTGTTATAATTGATCCTATTGATAGTACAGAGAATGGGTCTGTCATCTTGAGAGAGATGAGTTCTGCTTCGTCGGATATTCATTTTTTTATCTGGAGCACGGAATATATGGAATAGATCGAGAAATATTTGAACTATGATTCATACCTACTAGTTATACCTCGCGACTGGATTAAAAAAAATTTAAAAGATTGATTTTATCATTATAAATC